AGAATTGATTCAGAGGATCGAATCAAAATTTTAAAATTATTATTTGATGCAATTAGAACTGTTCCCAACGATAAAATGATTAAAAAAAAATCTATTGGAATAAAAGAAATTAATAAAAAAGTTCCTCGATGGTCATACAAATTAATCAACGATTTTGAACAACAGGAGGGGGAAACCGAAGAAACTGTGGTAGAGGATCATCAGATTCGTTCAAGAAAATCCAAACGTGTAGTGATTTTTACTGATAACCAACAAAATACTGATGCTTATACTAATACCAAAGAAACTAATAATACTGATCAAACAGGCGAAGTTGCTTTGATACGTTATTCCCAACAATCGGATTTTCGTCGAGACATAATCAAAGGCTCCATGCGCGCTCAAAGACGTAAAACAGTTACTTGGAAACTCTTTGAAGCAAATGCGCATTCCCCTCTTTTTTTGGACCGAATAGACAAATCTTTTTTTTTTTTTTTTGATATTTCTGAACGGATGAAAAAAATTTTTAGAAATTGGATGTGGAAAAACACAGAATTCACAATTTCGAATTATACAGAGAAAAAGACAAAAGAAAGCGCGAAAAAAAAAGAGGAGGACAAAAAAGAAGAAGACAAAAGAAAGGAGAAAGTGCGTATACAAATAGCGGAAGCCTGGGATAGTATTTTACTTGCTCAAGTAATGAGAGGTTTTTTATTAGTAACCCAATCAATTCTTAGAAAATATATTATATTACCTTCATTGATAATAGCTAAAAATATCGTCCGTATACTATTATTTCAATTTCCGGAATGGTATGAGGACTTAAAGGATTGGAATAGAGAAATGCATGTTAAATGTACCTATAACGGCGTTCAATTATCAGAAAAAGAATTTCCAAAAAACTGGTTAACAGACGGCATTCAGATCAAGATCCTATTTCCTTTTCGTCTTAAACCTTGGCACAGATCTAAGTTACGAGCCCCTTATAACGATCCAATGAAAAAGCAAGGTCAAAAAAATGATTTTTGTTTTTTAACAATTTTTGGAATGGAAGCTGAACTACCTTTTGGTTCTCCCAGAAAAAAACTTTCATTTTTTGAACCGATTTTAAAAGAACTCAAAAAAAAAATTAAAAAATTGCAAAAGAAATGTTTTATAATTCTAGGAATTTTTAAAGAACAAACAAAATTGTTTCTAAATGTCTCAAAAAAACCAAAAAAATGGATCATTAAAAACATTCTGTTTATAAAAGAAATAATAAAAGAACTCTCAAAAATAAACCCAATTATATTATTTGGATTGAGAGAAATAGAAGTATATGAATTGAGTGAAATTAAAAAAGATTCAATAATCAGTAATCGGATGATTCAGGAATCGTCCATTCAAATTAGATCTCAGGATTGGACAAATTATTCATTAACAGAAAAAAAAATGCAAGATCTGACTGATAGAATAAACACAATCATAAATCAAATAGAAAAAATTACAAAAGACAAGAAAAAGGGATTTATAACTTCAGATAGAAATTTGAGTTCTAACAAAATAAGTTATGATGATAAAAGATTGGAATCACAAAAAAATATTTGGCAGATATTAAAAAGAAGAACTGCTCGATTAATCCGTAAATCCCATTATTTTATAATATTTTTCATTGAAAAGATATACATAGATATCTTTCTATCTATGATTAATATTCCTAGTATCAATACACAACTTTTTCTTGAATCAACAAAAAAAATTATTAATAAAAACATTAACAGTAATGAAGCAAATCAAGAAAGAATTAATAAAACAAATCAAAGTTTAATTAAATTTATTTCGATTATAAAAGAGTCACTTTCTAATACTAATATTAGTCTTAGTCAAAAAAATTCAAAGACTTTTTTTGACTTATCTTACTTTTCACAAGCATATGTATTTTACAAATTATCACAAACCCAACTTATTAAGTTAGAGAAATTGAAATCCGTATTTCAATATAATGGAACCCCCCTTTTTCTTAAGAATGAAATAAAGGATTTTTTTGTTGTAAGACAAGAACTATTTCATTCCGAATTAAGACCTAAGAATCTTCGCAATTCTGGAATGAATCAATGGACAAATTGGTTAAGGAGTCATTATCAATATCAATGTGATGTATCTCAAATTAAATGGTCTAGAGTAGTACCACAAAAATGGCGAAATATATTGAACTGTATAGCTCAAAATAAAGATTTATATAAAGATTTGTGTGATTTATATGAAAAAGATGAATTAATTCACTACGAAAAAAAAACAAAAATTGAAACGGATTTATTATTGAATCAAAAGGATAATTTTAAAAAACAATATAGATATGATCTTTTAGCATATAAATCTATAAATTCTGAAACTAAGAAGTACTCTTCAATTTATGGATCACCATTACAAGTAAAAACTAACCAAGATATTTTTTATAATTACAACACACATAAACAAAAATCATTTAATATGGTAGAAGATGATATTCGAGATATGGATAAAAATACGGATAGAAAATTTTTTGATTGGAGAATTCTCGATTTTTGTCTTAAAACGAAGGTCGATATTGAGGCCTGGATCAATATTGATACTGACACTAACAGTAATAAATATACTAAGACTAGGGTTAATAAGTATCAAATAATTGATAAAATCAATAATAAGGGTCTTTTTTATCTCACACTTCAGCAAGACCAAAAAATCAACCTATCCAATCAAAAACCCCTTTTGGATTGGATGGGAATGAATGAAGAAATACTAAGTCGTCCCATATCAAATCTGGAACTTTGGTTCTTGCCAGAATTTGTGAGACTTTATAATACGTATAAAATGAAACCGTGGGTTATACCAATTAAATTACTACTTTTTAATTCTAATATAAAAAAAAATGCTAGTGAAAACAAAAGCATCACTGGAAATAAAAAAAGAGATCCTTTTATATCAATATCGTCGAATGAAAAAAAATCTCTTGAATTAGAAAACCGAAATCAAGGAGAAAAAGAATCCACGGGCCAAGCAGATCTTAAATCAGCTCTTTCAAACCAAGAAAAAGATGTTGAAGAAGATTATACGGGATCGGACATGAAAAAACATAGAAATAAAAAGCAATACAAGATCAATACAAAAGCGGAGTTTGATTTCTTCCTAAAAAGGTATTTGTATTTTCAATTGAGATGGGATGATTCTTTAAATAAAAAAATAATCAATAACATCAACGTATATTGTCTCCTGCTTAGACTGATAAATCCAAGAGAAATTACTATATCCTCTATTCAAAGGGGCGAAATGAGTCTGGATATTTTGACGATTCAGAAAGATGTAACTCTTACAGAATTTATTAAAAGGGGATTTTTGATTATTGAACCAATTCGTCTAGCTATAAAAAATGATGGAAAATTTATTATGTATCAAACCCTCGGTATTTCATTAGTTCATAAAAGTAAACATCAAATAAATCAAAGATACCGAGAAAAAAAACATGTTGATAAGAATTCTGATGAAGTCATTACAAAACATCAAAAGATGACTGGAAATAGATATAAAAAAAATTATGATTTGTTTGTTCCTGAAAATATTTTATCGCCTAGACGTCGTAGAGAATTGCGAATTCTAATTTGTTTAAATTCTAAGAATAGACATAGAAAGGCATCTTTTTGTAATGGGAATGAGGTAAACAGTCAAGTTGTGGATAAAAGCAAAAAATATAAAAAAAAACTTATAAAATTAAAGCTATTTCTTTGGCCCAATTATCGATTAGAAGATTTAGCTTGTATGAATCGTTATTGGTTTAATACCAATAATGGCAGTTGTTTCAGTATGGTAAGGATACGTATGTATCCGCGATTGAAAATTCATTAATAGTACATTTTTCCTATATTTCCCATACCAGATCTGGTCTATGACGACAAAGAGATGCACGCATACATTGTCTTACATTCCATTCTGATACATGATACTAATTCAATGACATATCAATTAGATCTAGAATGAACAAAATTTTCTTATTTTAGGTCTAAACTTTTATCTTTTGTGAGTGAAGAAACCAACCATACTTTTGTATCCCCTTTCAAATCCAATTTTAAAATGAAAATAGGATTGAGTAAGTTTTATTAAATTTTAAAAAATTAGAAATTAATAACGAAATACAAATTTTTGTATATACCAAATAAAAATTAGGGGCATTATTATTACTGATCAATAAAGATATCTATCAATAAAAAATATCTTAAAATAAAAAGAGGGGGGGGAGAGAAGATTTCAGTTTATGGTAAAAAATTCATTCATCTCAGTTATTTCACAAGAAGAAAAAGACGAAAACAGAGGATCTGTTGAATTTCAAATAGTTAGTTTCACCAATAGGATACGAAGACTTACTTCACATTTACAATTACACAAAAAAGACTATTTATCTCAGAGAGGTTTACGTAAAATTCTGGGAAAACGCCAACGATTACTGTCTTATTTGTCAAAGAAAAATAGAATATGTTATAAAGAATTAATTAATCGGTTGGATATTCGGGAGTCAAAAACTCGTTAATTTGATTTTTATTTTTATAAAGGCATTTTGAATTATTTGATTTATTAGATCTTGAATTTTAATGAACTTTTTTTCGTTTTCAGCAATTCATGAAAGAATGAATCGAGGAAAAACCTATGAATATACCGGCTACAAGAAAAGACCTCATGATAGTCAATATGGGCCCCCACCACCCATCAATGCATGGTGTTCTTCGACTCATCATTACTCTAGATGGTGAAGATGTTATTGACTGTGAACCAATATTGGGTTATTTACACCGAGGAATGGAAAAAATTGCGGAAAATCGAACAATTATACAATATTTGCCTTATGTAACACGGTGGGATTATTTAGCTACTATGTTCACAGAAGCAATAACTGTAAACGGACCGGAACAGTTGGGAAATATTCAAGTACCTAAAAGAGCCAGCTATATCAGAATAATTATGTTGGAGTTGAGTCGTATAGCTTCTCATCTGTTATGGCTCGGTCCTTTTATGGCGGATATTGGTGCACAAACTCCCTTTTTCTATATTTTCAGAGAAAGAGAATTAGTATATGATCTATTCGAAGCTGCCACCGGTATGAGAATGATGCATAATTATTTTCGTATCGGAGGAGTAGCGGCCGATCTACCTCATGGCTGGATAGATAAATGTTTGGATTTCTGCGATTATTTTTTAACAAGAGTTGCTGAATATCAAAAACTTATTACACGAAATCCTATTTTTTTAGAACGAGTCGAGGGAGTAGGCATTATTGGTAGAGAGGAAGTAATAAATTGGGGTTTATCGGGACCAATGCTGCGAGCTTCCGGAATACAATGGGATCTTCGTAAAGTTGATCATTATGAATGTTACGACGAATTTGATTGGGAAGTACAGTGGCAAAAAGAAGGAGATTCATTGGCTCGTTATCTAGTCCGAATTGGTGAAATGATAGAATCCGTAAAAATTATTCAACAGGCCCTGGAAGGAATTCCAGGGGGACCCTATGAGAATTTAGAAATACGATACTTTGATAGAGAAAGGAATCCGGAATGGAATGATTTTGAATATCGATTTATTAGTAAAAAGCCGTCTCCTACATTTGAATTGCCGAAACAAGAACTTTATGTGAGAGTAGAAGCCCCAAAGGGAGAATTGGGAATTTTTCTCATAGGGGATCAGAGTGGTTTTCCTTGGAGATGGAAAATCCGCCCGCCGGGTTTTATCAATTTGCAAATTCTTCCGCGGTTAGTTAAAAGAATGAAATTGGCTGATATTATGACGATACTAGGTAGTATAGATATCATTATGGGAGAAGTTGATCGTTGAAATGATAATTGATACACCGGAAGTACAAGATATCGATTCTTTTTCTAGATTAGAATTTTTTAAAGAGGTTTATGGAATTCTATGGGTTCTTGTTCCTATTTTGACTCTTGTAGTGGGAATCACAATAGGCGTACTGGTAATTGTATGGTTAGAAAGAGAAATATCGGCAGGGATACAACAACGTATTGGACCTGAATACGCCGGCCCTTTGGGAGTTCTTCAAGCTCTAGCAGATGGGACAAAACTACTTTTCAAAGAAAATCTTTTTCCATCTAGGGGGGATACTCGTTTATTCAGTATCGGGCCATCCATAGCAGTCATATCAATTTTAGTAAGCTATTCAGTAGTTCCTTTTGGATATCACCTTGTTTTAGCGGATCTCAATATCGGTGTTTTTTTATGGATTGCCATTTCCAGTATTGCTCCAATTGGACTTCTTATGTCGGGATACGGGTCAAATAATAAATATTCCTTTTTAGGCGGTCTACGAGCTGCTGCTCAATCGATTAGTTATGAAATACCATTAACTTTATGTGTGTTATCAATATCTCTACGTGCGATTCGTTGATACATAGACAGAAACTTTTCTCTATTCCTTCCTTTCAAGGAAAGGGTTGGAATGGATTGAATTGAGTAGATATCTTAATTTTTTTTTATTCATTATTCGGGTTGATGAACTAAATCAAATAGTTATATGAGTGAAAGAAAACAGCTTCTATATAAATTCGCAGTAAAAAGATTGATTCTCATTTTCTATGTATAAGAGTTAGAGAGTTAAGCGGAAATAAACATAAACAGAAGAGACCGTTTCCCCCAAGATTGGTTGATTAGTCATCCTGACTTGAAGCGGGTTCAAAAGATCCCCCGTATTGAGTTTTCACTATCATTTTTATGTATTAGCATAACGGGGGATTGAGCAAAAACGAGTGGATGGTTAGAAACACGAACATATGTAAAGGATTAGTAATGGAGATTATGTAAATTCTCCAAAAGGACATTTTTACATAATATACAAACAAAGAATACTAATTGGGGCTTTAAGTTGGTAGAAATGATCAGGCAGTACTCCCCATGACACGATTCCAATCCAGAGTATACTCCTATCCACCGATTTAATAAATAACTATTCGAAACGAAATAATCCTTTACTTTATTTTGAAAGCCCTCTTTTTCTCAGAAATAGAAAGAAGAATAGGAACGAAAAAAAAAAAAAAAAAAAGATATACTTTATTTATTCTTTGTTACTTTTATTCTTTCCCATATACATATTAATAGATATATAATTTGTGTCATAATTCATTAATTAATATAGAATTTTTTTTTCGTACGTGAAACCAACGGGTTATTGATATTTTTACAAGAAGTATTTTATTGAACAGTTAAGTTATTACTGAACAAAGAAGAATTGAAATTATTATTGAAATTATTAAATTAAAGAAAGGATGAGATCAATTCAGAAGTACTTTTTTTATTTAATTTTGAATTAAAATAATTATAACAGACAGAATTCAATTGGTCTAATTTGGGACCGGCCGATAGTTATCCATCCTACAAACATATCAAGATTCAAAAAAGAATACTGACGCGGTCCCTATATTTATTTCTGGCCTTCAAGGAGCCGTATGAGGTGAAAATCTCATGTACGGTTCTGTAATAGCGATGGTAACAGTGATGGTATCACCGACTATAATTATCTAACAGTTCAAGTACAATTGATATTGTTGAGGCGCAATCAAAATATGGTTTTTGGGGATGGAATTTGTGGCGTCAGCCTATAGGGTTTATCATTTTTATTATTTCTTCCCTAGCAGAATGTGAGAGATTACCTTTTGATTTACCAGAAGCAGAAGAAGAGTTAGTAGCAGGTTATCAAACCGAATACTCGGGTATAAAATTTGGGTTATTTTATGTTGCTTCCTATCTAAACCTATTGGTTTCTTCATTATTTGTAACAGTTCTTTACTTGGGCGGTTGGAATATATCTATTCCGGACATATATGTTTCTGAGCTTTTTGAAATAAATAAAACATGTGGAGTTTTTGGAGCGATAATTGGTATCTTTATTACATTAGCTAAAACTTATTTGTTCTTGTTCATTCCTATCACAACAAGATGGACTTTACCGAGGCTAAGAATGGACCAACTATTGAATCTTGGATGGAAATTTCTTTTACCTATTTCTCTCGGTAATCTATTATTAACAACTTCTTTCCAACTCTTTTCACTGTAAAGTAACATTCTATATTCACAACGTGTCTCAAACAAGAGAAATAAACAAACATAAAACTATTCATATATATATTAACGATATGTTCTCTATGGTAACTGGGTTCATGAATTATGGTCAACAAACAGTACGAGCTGCAAGGTACATTGGTCAAAGTTTCATGATTACTTTATCCCACGCAAATCGTTTACCCGTAACTATTCAATATCCTTATGAAAAATCAATCACCGCGGAGCGTTTCCGCGGTCGAATCCATTTTGAATTTGATAAATGTATTGCTTGTGAAGTATGCGTTCGTGTATGTCCTATAGATCTACCCGTTGTTGATTGGAAATTGGAAACTGATATTCGCAAGAAACGGCTGCTTAATTACAGTATTGATTTCGGAGTCTGTATATTTTGTGGTAATTGCGTTGAGTATTGTCCAACGAATTGTTTATCAATGACTGAAGAATATGAACTTTCTACTTATGATCGTCACGAATTGAATTATAATCAAATTGCTTTGGGTCGTTTACCAATGTCAGTAATTGACGATTATACAATTCGAACAATTTTGAATTCGCCTCAAATAAATAAGTAAATCTCTTATTAACGAATAATTTAGAATTACTTTACTAATAACTAATATAGAAGGAATTTAGGTTTCTTTCGTGTTGTTTGGTCAATAACTACAAATACCAACTATTGATTGGTTGGTAAGAAACGCGTCTTAATTTGGATTGAAAATCCATTAATTAATATATCCATAATTTTTTTAAAAATATATCGTTTAGAATTAGAACGACTCTTTCAGATAAAGAATGAAATTAGTCCAATAATAGTACTCACATTTATTCATATCCCTTAGTATTTATTTACTTAGGATTAAATTAGGAATTGCTCAAAAATCATAAAAAAAAAATTTTCTGGTCGGGTCTCAATAAGGTCATGAAAAACATTTCTATTTATTTATCTCTTATTTTACATATAATGGATTTGCCCGGACCAATACATGATTTTCTTTTAGTCTTTCTGGGATCGGTTCTTATACTAGGAGGTATGGGGGTGGTATTATTTACCAACCCCATTTATTCTGCCTTTTCATTGGGACTGGTTCTTGTTTGTATATCCTTATTCTATATTCTATTAAACTCTTATTTTGTAGCTGCTGCACAACTCCTTATTTACGTGGGAGCTATAAATGTTTTAATCGTATTTGCTGTGATGTTCATGAATGGTTCAGAATATTACAAAGATTTGAATCTTTGGACCATTGGGGATGTGGTTACTTTGCCAGTTTGTACAAGTATTTTTGTTTTACTCATGATTATTATTACGGATACGTCATGGTACGGAATTATTTGGACTACAAGATCAAACCAGATTATAGAGCAAGATTTGATAAGTAATAGTCAACAAATTGGAATTCATTTATCAACAGATTTTTTTCTTCCATTTGAATTCGTTTCGATAATTCTTTTAGCCGCTTTGATAGGTGCAATTGCCGTGGCGCGACAGTAAAAAATTTATAGAATTAGCAATGCACATTAAACTCTGTTCGGTTTTATTACATTACATTACATTTATTTCCCTTTAATTAAAGATTGTTTATGTCTAAAATAGAAATTATTCAATCTATTCTATTAACAATAGAAAATCTGCCTTTGTTCCGTACTTTTTTTTATTCTAGTCAATTGAATCTGTTGAATTGTTGTTCAGTTCATATTGAAATGAATCGAAATTGATAAGGAGTTGGTCAATGATGCTCGAACATGTACTTGTTTTGAGTGCCTACTTATTTTCTATCGGTATCTATGGATTGATCACGAGCCGGAATATGGTTAGAGCCCTTATGTGTCTTGAACTTATACTGAATGCGGTTAATATGAATTTCGTAACATTTTCTGATTTTTTTGATAGTCGCCAATTAAAAGGAAATATTTTCTCAATTTTTGTTATAGCTATTGCAGCCGCTGAAGCAGCTATTGGCCCGGCTATTGTTTCATCAATTTATCGTAACAGAAAATCAACTCGTATCAATCAATCGAATTTGTTGAATAAGTAGTATTAATCATATAAATTCTAATATTCATAAATTAGAATTACCATGACCATACATTACGTAATAATACATGTTTTCAAAAATGTAAGAAATTAAAGTATCTTGGCTCTATCGCATGAGTCAATCCAGAAGTAGATTGATTAGAAAAATTATGATAAATTATTGATTCATCTGGTGTCTAAATATATGATTCATTTACAAGTTTACTAGATCGAAACTTTCTGACATTCAAAAATTTATAGATCCAAATGTCACATTCAGTAAAGATTTATGATACGTGTATAGGGTGTACTCAATGCGTGCGCGCCTGCCCAACGGATGTATTAGAAATGATACCTTGGGACGGGTGTAAAGCTAAGCAAATTGCTTCTGCTCCAAGAACAGAGGACTGTGTCGGTTGTAAGAGATGTGAATCCGCCTGTCCGACAGATTTCTTGAGTGTTCGAGTTTATTTATGGCATGAAACAACTCGAAGTATGGGTCTGGCTTATTAATACGTTCCAGAAAACCCTACTTGAATACATTTGATTTTTTTACCTTTACCGACAAAAACCCGCGCTCAAAAACTATTTATTTTGAGCACGGGTTTTTCTGGTCCAAGTTTATCTTGTTTTTACCATGAATAATTTTCCTTGGTTAACGCTAGTTGTAGTTTTGCCAATATTCGCGGGTTCCTTAATTTTCTTTCTCCCTCATAGAGGAAATAAGATAATTAGGTGGTATACTATAGGTATATGCATAATGGAACTCCTTCTAACAACCTATGCATTCGGTTATCGTTTCCAATTGGATGATCCATTAATGCAACTGACAGAGGATTATAAATGGATCGATTTTTTTGATTTTTACTGGAGATTGGGAATAGATGGAATTTCTATAGGACCCATTTTACTGACAGGATTTATCACAACTTTAGCTACTTTAGCGGCTCGGCCGATTACTCGAGATTCCCGACTATTCCATTTTCTGATGTTAGCAATGTATAGCGGTCAAATAGGACCATTTTCTTCTCGAGACCTTTTACTTTTTTTCATCATGTGGGAGTTAGAATTAATTCCAGTTTATCTACTTCTATCCATGTGGGGGAGAAAGAAACGTTTGTATTCAGCTACAAAATTTATTTTGTACACTGCAGGAAGTTCCGTTTTTTTATTAATGGGAGTTTTGGGTATTGGTTTATATGGTTCCAATGAACCAACATTAAATTTTGAAACATCAGCTAATCAATCGTATCCTGTAGCACTGGAAATAATATTCTATATTGGATTTCTTATTGCTTTTGCTGTCAAATCACCGATCATACCCTTACATACATGGTTACCAGACACCCATGGAGAGGCACATTACAGTACTTGTATGCTTTTAGCCGGAATCTTATTAAAAATGGGAGCGTATGGATTGGTTCGGATCAATATGGAATTATTACCCCACGCCCATTCTATATTCTCTCCCTGGTTGATTATAGTAGGCACAATTCAAATAATCTATGCAGCTTCAACATCTCCCGGTCAGCGTAATTTAAAAAAAAGAATAGCCTACTCTTCTGTATCTCATATGGGTTTCATAATTATAGGAATTGGTTCTATAAGCGATACAGGACTCAACGGAGCCATTTTACAAATCATCTCTCACGGATTTATTGGCGCTGCGCTTTTTTTCTTGGCCGGAACGAGTTATGATAGAATACGTCTTGTTTATCTCGACGAAATGGGCGGAATGGCTATCGCAATTCCAAAAATATTCACGACTTTCAGTATCTTATCAATGGCTTCTCTTGCATTACCGGGCATGAGCGGTTTTGTTGCCGAATTGTTAGTTTTTTTTGGAATACTTACTAGTCAAAAATATCTTTTAATGACAAAAATATTAATTACTTTTGTAATGGCAATTGGAATGATATTAACTCCTATTTATTCATTATCTATGTTACGCCAGATGTTCTATGGATACAAGCTTTTTAATGCCCCAAACTCTTATTTTTTTGATTCTGGACCGCGAGAATTATTTGTTTCGATCTCTATCCTTTTACCTGTAATAGGTATTGGTGTTTATCCCGATTTCGTTTTATCATTATCAGTTGACAAGGTCGAAGCTATTATATCCAATTATTTTTTTCGATAGTTTTTGTGAGTAAACCAAAAAATGAAACTGAAATCCCATGATTTTAAAAATGGTTGATTGTACAATAAAAAAATGAGTCTTTTATATTCTTTTAAGTAAAATAAATAAATTGGAATTCTATTATAACTAGATATCTTTTGAATTTGTGAGAACCATTTGAATCAAGTAATGGAAATGATTCAAATGGTTCTTGATTGTTTACATGAAGTTTTCGTATATATACCTGTATGCCGTCCTATGTTTATATTCGTCAAGTCTTTTATTCAATTAGATGTTAATGTAAATGAACCATAACTATGCAACCCTATTCCTAATAGATTAACCCCAAAATAGCATATCCAAATTATAAGAAAGCCCATTGAGGCCACAATTGCAGAATTTACACTTTCAAAATTTTTATTTGTTCGAATATGTAAATAAATAGCGAATATGGTCCAAGTAATAAATGCCCAAGTCTCCTTTGGATCCCAATTCCAATATGATCCCCATGCTTCATTAGCCCATACTGCTCCCGAAAGAATCCCTACGGTTAAAAGGATAAACCCTAGACTAATAATACGATAACTCCAACGATCCAATTGTTGAATCAATTGATACCTGTAATAATTTTGAGACGAAATAAAAGAAGTGTTTCGTAAGACATTGTTTCTTTCGTTCACGTATTGAATCTCACTAAAGTAAACTGACTCATTTTCTAAATTATTGCTTTTACTAAAAATCCTTATGAATTTTCGAAATGTAATGACTAGAAGAGCTAGTGATAATAATGATCCACACAAAAGAGCTGCATAGCTCAATACCATCATACTTACGTGCATCATTAACCAATGGGATTGGAGAGCGGGTACTAATATCGCGGATTGATGCATTTCAGTTAAAAGACCCGAAGTAGCAAAACCTTGAGTAAAAATAGCACTTGGCGCGGTTATTGCGCTTAAATGGTTTTTATGTTTTTTAAAATACGGAATAATATGAATAATGGAAAAACTCCACGAAAGAAAAATTAATGATTCATATAAATCACTTAATGGTAAATGCCTCAAATACATCCAACGAGTAACTAATAATCCTGTTATGCAGAAAAAAGTAGCTATCATCCCCTTTTCTGACGAATCATCTAGTCCTACGATTTCATCGACTAATAAAATTATCAAATGAATTGTAATTACAATTGAAACGATCGAAAAGGATATATGAGTTAATATATGCTCTAAAGTTGAAAATATCATAAAAATTATTAAATTAATAAGGGCGTCCCTCAATTATAGGAATTGAAATCTGGAATTGGAATTGAATTCATTATAGGACTTACTCTTTTAGAAGATGCCATGCCGCCACTCGGACTCGAACCGAGATGCTCTAGCACTGCTTCCTAAGAGCAGCGTGTCTACCGATTTCACCATAGCGGCTTATTCGAAATCATAATAACCTATTTTTATTCAATCGTCGAGCTTGAAGGAGTTAATTCAATCCAATATTTTTTTTTAGGAAACCATTCAAATTGATGAATAAAAACTTGTTTAAAAATTAGGGATTAAAACGTTTTCGTTAACGTTAATAATATTTATTTTTCTTATTATTATCTTTTTATTTAGTTATTTAATTTATTTTTATTTAGTTATTTAATTTAGTATTTTTTTATTTAGTTATTTAGTATTTTAGGATGTCAATTTTATTTAACTGAACTAACAATGTATTTTTTCGTAGACTATTACTTTATGCTCTCCTAAAACTAAAATGTAACAGTTGTAACTATATAATTTTTACTTCAATCCCTGGATATAAGTAAAAAAAATGTTCTGCCTCGTTTGCATTTTTTAATGATTAATTTCTTTTATCATTTATTTTATTAATCTAAAAAAAAAATTCTTTTTATTATTGAGTAAGGGCTTTTTATTATTGAGTAAGGGCGATGGGGAAAGTGATAATCCCCATCCGGAAAATGATAAAACATACTAAAATGAAAGGCGAAACCTTGCGCTTGCGTTTACCCTTTTTTCAAACAAAAAAGTACCATTCATTTTTAGAATTCAGTAGACAACAGAATTCTTATCTATATCAGAAACGAAAGAAAAATTTGGCTTCAAATTAAAGTAAAACAAATTCAATTTTATATTCGTTTTAAATTAAAACATTATGAGACTAATTCTTTTTTATTTATTTTATTTTTAATGTATATTGTTTATATTGTAATTTATCTTATATATTAATATTTATTCTTTTACTATACTATTATTTTATTCTTTTACTATACTATTATGATGTTAATATTAATTATAATTGATAAATATTATTTATCATTTTTATAACTTATAAATCTTATAAATAAATAACTTATAAATCTTATAAATAAACTATAAACAAAATTATATTACTTTATTAGTTATTAGAACGATTCAGATTATTTATTTGTTACACAGATTATTTATTTGTTACACAAAAAAAACTTTTAGAACTCCCGGTAGAAAGAGATTTCGCTAACGAAAAAGCTTTCAATGCTGCCCTATATCCCTTCCTTTTCCAAATATTTTTACGAATACGTTTTTTTGAAATAGAGGTGCGCTTTTTTGGAACTGCCATTAAAAAGTTATAATAGGTTTTTCGGTTGGATGTGAAAGACATCTATTGTTCAAAATCAATTGTTCTTTACTATTCTCTATCTATTTTTTCTCTAAATTAGACTCCAAAAAAAAAGGGGGGGTTAAAAATCACATAAAATATTAATAAGAACGATAAGGTACACTATGCCAAATAGATTGAAGTTGATAAAATAAAAAAAAATAATACAAAAAAAAAAAAAAGAAAGATTGTCCGTTTCGTTTTCTTTCTATTTTCGTCGTGTTACATTTATACATGTAATAAAAAAATCTAAAAGTTTAATAACCCAACCCTTCTCCCGCTTAATTAAAAAAAAAAAACTTTAATAATTTTTTCTATTATATTAATTAATTAAATATTAATTTAATTGTTCAAGCTCGAAGAAAGAGTCCACAAAATTTTAATTATCAAATGAGACTAGTAGTTAATCTGTTAAAGGATACAAAATACATAATTTAAAGGCATTTTATTTGCCCCCTTTTTTTTTCCGTAAAATTAAAGTGTTGGATATCATAGCATTTCCTACAAATAGCTTTTATTGTAATGGAAGACAAACAATGAGTTACAAAACAAATTGGTTAATGATTCTAAATAACCGAATTACAATAAATAGTTTTAGTTATGGGCTTTATGATTCATATCAAATACTGTTTTTGGTATAATTATTTATCCTTGTTCTATAGATATAAAAAAATTATTGTAATACGTAATAATTAAAATGAAAATTATAATTTTCATTTTTTATCTTCATAAAATTTTATTTAAAAATTTGAATTTAATATTAACAATTCAGTATTAATAAAATTAAATACGTATTTATTTTTCACTAGTGACTTATTTATATCATTTGACCAATTATAACCTCTTGATTTTAAATATTTGAAGTAGTTTGGAAAGATTCAGAATAATTAAGGCTAGAAAATTCTATTTAAGTTTTATTTTATATATCTTAATTTTTTTTATTAACCGACCCCTTTCAAAAGAAAAGAAATAAGAACCGGTGACTCAGAAACAATTAATTAAGATAAATTTTTTTTTTATTTTTTTATGGAATATACATATCAATATTCATGGATTATACCTTTCATTCCACTTCCAGTTCCTATCTTAATTGGAACAGGACTTCTACTTTTTCCAACGGCAACAAAAAATCTTCGCCGTATGTGGGCTTTTCCTAGTGTTTTATTATTAAGTATAGTTATGGTTTTTTCAGCCCTTTTTTCTATTCAGCAAATAAATAATAATTCTGTCTATCAATATGTATGGTCTTGGACCATCAATAATGATTTTTCTTTAGAATTTGGCTGCTTGGTTGATCCACTTACTTCTATTATGTCGATATTAATCACTACTGTTGGAATTATGGTTCTTATTTATAGTGACAATTATATGTCTCATGATCAGGGATATTTGAGATTTTTTGCTTATATGAGTTTTTCCAATACTTCAATGTTGGGATTAGTTACTAGTTCTAATTTGATACAAATTTATATTTTTTGGGAATTAGTTGGAGTGTGTTCTTATCTATTAATAGGTTTTTGGTTCACACGACCCAGTGCCGCGAATGCTTGTCAAAAAGCGTTTGTAACTAATCGTGTCGGGGATTTTGGTTTATTATTAGGAATTTTGGGTTTTTATTGGATAACAGGTAGTTTCGAATTTCGGGATTTGTTTGAAATATTCAATAACTTGGTTTCTAATAATGAAGTTAATTTTTTATTTGTTACTTTATGCGCCTCCCTATTATTTGCCGGCGCTGTTGCTAAATCCGCCCAATTTCCACTTCATGTATGGTTACCTGATGCCATGGAAGGGCCTACCCCCATTTCGGCTCTTATACATGCCGCTACTATGGTAGCAGCAGGAATTTTTCTTGTAGCTCGGCTTCTTCCTCTTTTCATAGTTATACCTTACATTCTAAATCTAATAGCTTTGATAGGTATAATAACATTATTTTTAGGAGCCACTTTAGCTCTTGCTCAAAAAGATATTAAGAAAAGCTTAGCTTATTCTACAATGTCTCAATTGGGTTATATGATGTTAGCTCTAGGTATGGGGTCTTATCGAGCTGCTTTATTTCATTTGATTACTCATGCTTATTCGAAGGCATTGTTGTTCTTAGGATCTGGATCAATTATTCATGCGATGGAAGCTATTGTTGGATATTCTCCAGATAAAAGTCAGAATATGGTTCTTATGGGCGGTTTAAGAAAACATGTACCAATTACAAAAACTGCTTTTTTATTGGGTACACTTTCTCTTTCTGGTATTCCACCCCTTGCTTGTTTTTGGTCCAAAGATGAAATTCTTAATGATAGTTGGTTGTATTCACCTATTTTTGCAATAATAGCTTGGTCCACAGCAGGATTAACTGCATTTTATATGTTTCGGATCTATTTACTTGCTTTTGAAGGACATTTAAACGTTTATTTTCAAACTTACAGTGGCAAAAAAAGCAGTTCGTTCTATTCAATGTCTCTATGGGGTAAAGATAAAGAAGGACCCGAAATTATTAAAAAAAATTTGCGTTTATTATATTTATTAACGACGAAAAATAATGAAAAAACTTCTTTTTTAAACACATATCGAATTAATAGTAATGAAAATAGTAATGAAAATGTAAGAAGCACGGTGCAGCCTTTTATTAGTATTACTCGTTTTGGCACTAAAAACACTTTCTCATATCCCCATGAGTC